GAAATGATACAAAAAAAAATCTATTTTTTCACACCAGAAAAATTGTTTTCTGACGAATTGTATACTGATTGGAGTTTTATCAATGAACTAAAAAGAAGAAATTTAAGTAAGGAGTTTATAAATAGAGTCGAATCTTTAGATAAGGAATCTTTTGATCTGGGCATACTTGAAAAAAGGACTCGATTCTCTAATAATGAAACTAAAAGAAAATACTTGCCTAAAATATATGATCCTTTCTTGCATGGACCCTACCGCGGAAGAATCAAAAAAAGGTTTTCACCTTTAAGCATAAATCAAACTTCTAAAAAAAAAAACACGGATCCTTTTTGGATAAATAAGATTCATGCTATACTTCTTACTACTGATTATCACGAATTTCAACAGACAATAGATACACTCAATATAAAATCATTATCAACAGAAAAAGAACTTTCTTTATTGACAGAAAGAGAAGATGAACAGGGAAATATCGATTCCGAGGATCGAGTCAAAATTTTGAAATTTTTATTCAATATAGTTATAACTAATCCCAACAATCAAACAATTAGAAAAGAATCTATTGGAATAAAAGAAATAAGTAAAAAAGTTCCTCGATGGTCATACAAATTAATCGACGATTTAGAACAACAGGAGGGAGAAACCGAGGAAAACGTAACAGCAGAGCATGAAATTCGTTCAAGAAAATCCAAGCGCGTAGTTATTTTTACTAATAACCAGTCAAACGCCGATACTTATACTAATACTACTTATACTAATACCAAGGATGCTAATGATCCTGATCAAACAGACGAAGTGGCTTTGATACGCTATTCGCAACAATCGGATTTTCGTCGAGACATAATAAAAGGTTCCATGCGTGCCCAAAGACGTAAAACAATTACTTGGGAACTGTTTCAAGCAAATGTGCATTCACCACTTTTTTTGGACAGAGTAGACAAACCCCTCTTTTTTTCTTTTGATATTTCTGGGCCGATGAAACTAATGTCTCGAAATTGGATATGGAAAAACAACGAATCAAAAATTTATGATTATACAGAAAAAAAGATTGAGAAAAAAGACGAGGACAAAAGAGAAAAATACAAAAGAGAAGAGAAAATGCGGATAGACATAGCAGAAGCTTGGGATAGCATTTTACTTGCTCAAGTAATAAGGGGCTCCGTGTTAATAACCCAATCGATTCTTAGAAAATATATTATATTACCTTCATTGATAATAGCTAAAAACATTGCCCGTATGTTATTATTTCAATTTCCTGAGTGGTCCGAGGATTTAAAGGATTGGAATCGAGAAATGCATGTTAAATGCACTTATAATGGTGTTCAATTATCCGAAACAGAATTTCCAAAAAACTGGTTAACAGACGGTATTCAAATCAAGATCCTATTTCCTTTTTGCCTGAAACCTTGGCACAGATTAAAACTACAACCCTCTCATAAAGATCCAATGAAAAAAAAGAAAGGTCAAAAGAATGATTTTTGCTTTTTAACGGTTTGGGGAATGGAAACTGAACTACCTTTCGGTTCTCCTCGAAAACGGCGTTCGTTTTTTGATCCTATTTTTAAAGAACTAAAAAAAAAAATTAAAAAATTGAAAACTAAATGTTTTATAGCTTTAACAATTTTAAAAGAAAGAACTAAATTGTTTCCAAAAGTCTCAAAAGAAACAAAAAAATGGATCACTCAAAGCATTCTATTTTTAAAGGGAATAATAAAAGAACTTTCAAAAAGAAATCCAATCCCATTTTTGGGGTTGAGAGAAATATATGAATTGGGCGAAACTAAAAAGGATTCGATAATCAGTAATAAGATGATTCACAAATCATCCCTTCAAATTCAATCTATGGAGTGGACAAATTATTCATTAACAGAAAAAAAAATAAAAGATCTGACTAAGAGAACAAATACAATCAAAAATCAAATAGAAAAAATTATAAAAGACAAGAAAAACGAATTTCTAAATCAAGAAACAAATAGTAGTTCGACCAAAATAAGTTATCAGGATAAAATATTAGAATCATCAAAAAAAATTTTGAAAATATTAAAAAGAAGAAATATTCGATTAATCCGTAAATTCTATTTTTTTATAAAATTTTTCATTGAAAAGATATACATAGATATTTTTCTATATATCATTAATATTCCAAGAACCAATACACAACTTTTTCTTGAATCAACAAAAAAAATGATTGATAAATTCATTTACAATAACGAATCAAATCAAGAAAGAATTAATAAAACAAATAAAAATACAATTCATTTTATTTCAACTATAAAAAACTCACTTTCTAATATTAGAAATAAAAATGCAAAAGCTTTTTGTGACTTATCCTCCCTCTCACAAGCATATGTATTTTACAAATTATCACAAACCCAAGTTATTAGTTTTTATAAATTCAAACCTATCCTTCAATATCACGGAACATCTCTTTTTCTTAAAAATGAAATAAAAGATTATTTTGAAGAACAAGGAATATCTCATTCCAGATTAAGACATCATTATGGGTTAAGACAGAAAATCTTTTGGCATTCTGGAATGAAGGAATGGAAAAACTGGTTAAGGAGTCATTATGAATATGATTTATTTAAGAGTAGATGGCTTAGATTAGTACCAGGACAATGGCGAAATAGAGTCAATCAACACTATATGGCTCAAAATAAAGATTTAACAAAATGGGATTCAGATGAAAAAGAAATATTACTTCATTACGAAAAAAAAAATGATTTTCAAGCGAATTCATTACTTAATCAAGAATATAAACTGAATCAAGAACAAAAATATAAAAAATATAATTTTAAAAAACACTATGGATATGATTTTTTATCATATAAATCTATTAATTATCAAGATAAGAGGGACTCATATACTTATGGATCACCATTACAAGTAAATAAGAGGGAAGAGATTTCTTATAATTACAACATGGATAAACGCAAATTTTTTGATACACTGGGGGCTATCCCTATCCATAATTATCTAGGAGAAGACGATATTCTAGATGCTACGGGAAAATTTTGGCATAGAAAATTTATTAATTGGAGAATTATTCATTTTTGTCTTAGAAATAAGTCCGATATTGAGTCCTGGGTCGATACCAGTACCGAGAGTAACAAAACTATTAAGACTGTGGTTAATAATTATCAAATAATTGATAAAATTAATAAGAGGGACCCTTTTTATTTCACGATTTATCAAGATCAAGAAAGCAACCCATCCAATCAAAAGGGCTTCTTTTTTGATTGGATGGGAATGAATGAAGAAATACTAAGTCGTCCTATATCGAATCTGGAACTTTGGTTCTTCCCAGAATTTGTGCTACTATATAATGCATATAAGCTTAAACCATGGATCATACCAATAAAACTACTTCTTTTAAATTTTAATGGAAATGGAAGCATTAATAAAAATATTATTGAAAATAAAAAAAGGGACCCCCTTATAGCTATAGCACCGAATGAAAAAAAAATTCTTGGATTAGAGAATCGAAATCAAGAAGAAAAAGAACCCATAGGTGAAGGGGATCTTGTATCAGATGCACAAAAACAAGGAAATTTTAGATCCGTTCTCTCAAACCAAGAAAAAGATGTTGAAGAAGATTATGGTAAATCAGACAGAAAAAAACGTAGAAAGAAAAAGAAGAGCAACGCGGAAGCAGAGCTTGATTTCTTCCTAAAAAGGTATTTGCGTTTTCAATTGAGATGGGATGATTCTTTAAATCAAAGAATAATCAATAATATCAAAGTATATTGTCTCTTGCTTAGACTGATAAATCCAAACGAAATTGTTATATCCTCTATTCAAAGGGGAGAAATGAATCTGGATATTTTGATGATTGAGAAGGATTTAACTCTTAGAGAATTAATGAAAAAAGGAATATTGATTATCGAACCAATTCGCCTGTCTGTAAAAAATGATGGACAATTTATTCTATATCAAACTATAAGTATTTCATTGGTTCATAAAAATAAACACCAAATTAATCAAAGATACCAAGAAAAAAACTATATTGATAAAAAGAATTTTGATGAATCCATTGCAAGACATCAAAAAATGACTGAAAATAAAGACAAAAATCATTATGATTTGTTTGTTCCTGAAAATATTTTATCCCCTAACCACCGGAGAGAATTGCGAATTCGAATTTCTTTCAATTCAAGGGAAAAAAATGGTATGCATAGAAATCCAGTATTTTTAAATAATGTAAAAAACTGTGGTCAAGTTTTGAATAAAAACAAACATCTTGATAGTGATAAAAAGAAACTAATTAAATTAAAGCTCTTTCTTTGGCCCAATTATCGATTAGAAGATTTAGCTTGTATGAATCGCTATTGGTTTAATACTAATAATGGCAGTCGTTTCAGTATGGTAAGGATACATATGTATCCGCGTTTGAAAATTCGTTAATAGTACATTTTCCCATATATTATGTATGTACCATGTTAGGTCTATGAAAACAAATAGATGGGCACAAGGATTGTCTTACATTCCATTCTGATACATGATACTAATTTAATGACATACATATCAATTAGATCGACAAATGAATCAACAAAATCCTCTTATTTGAACTCTAAAATTTTCTCTTTTGTAGAAATAGAAATATATTACTCTTTTGTATCCCTATACGAATCAAATTGAAAACCGGATTGATTAATTTGATTTGAAAAAATTATAAAGTTCATAACGAACTTCAAATCATTGTGCATATCAAAATGACTGGTATTATTATTACTGATCAGTAAAATTCACATTCAAAAAAAAAAGGGGGGGGGGAGAGACATTTTTGTTTTATGGTAAAAAATTCATTCATCTCAGTTATTTTTCAAGAAAAAAAAGAAGAAAACAAGGGGTCCGTTGAATTTCAAATAGTCAGTTTCACCAATAAGATACGAAGACTTACTTCACATTTGGAATTGCACAAAAAAGACTATTTATCTCAGAGAGGTCTACGTAAAATTCTAGGAAAACGTCAACGGCTGCTGTCTTATTTATCAAAGAAAAATAAAATACGTTATAAAGAATTAATTAGCGAGTTGGATATTCGGGAATCAAAAAATCGTTAATTTGAAAAATTGGAATTTGTCGATTTATTAGATTTTGCATTTTGATGTACTTCTTTTCGTTTTCAACAATTCAGGTAAGAATGAATCGAGGAAAAACTTATGAATCTATCAGCTACAGAAAAAGACCTTATGATAGTCAATATGGGACCTCACCACCCATCCATGCACGGTGTTCTTCGTCTCATCGTTACTCTAGATGGTGAAGATGTTGTTGACTGTGAACCAATATTAGGTTATTTACACAGAGGAATGGAAAAAATTGCGGAAAACCGAACAATTACACAATATTTGCCTTATGTAACACGTTGGGATTATTTAGCTACTATGTTCACGGAAGCAATAACCGTAAATGGACCAGAAAAATTGGGCAATATTCAAGTCCCTAAAAGAGCCAGCTATATCAGAGTAATTATGTTGGAGTTGAGTCGTATAGCTTCTCATCTATTATGGCTTGGACCTTTTATGGCCGATATTGGTGCACAGACCCCCTTTTTCTATATTTTCAGAGAAAGAGAATTAGTCTACGATCTATTCGAAGCTGCCACCGGTATGAGAATGATGCATAATTATTTTCGGATCGGAGGAGTATCGGCCGATCTACCTTATGGCTGGATAGATAAATGTTTGGATTTCTGCGATTATTTTTTAACAGGAATTGTTGAATATCAAAAACTTATTACGCGAAATCCTATTTTTTTAGAACGAGTTGAAGGGGTAGGCGTTATTGGTGGAGAAGAAGCAATAAATTGGGGTTTATCCGGCCCAATGCTACGAGCATCTGGAATCAAATGGGATCTTCGTAAAGTTGATCATTATGAGTGTTACGACGAATTTGATTGGGAAATCCAGTGGCAAAAAGAAGGAGATTCATTAGCTCGTTATTTAGTCCGAATCAGTGAAATGACGGAATCCATAAAAATAATTCAACAGGCCCTGGAAGGAATTCCGGGAGGTCCCTATGAGAATTTAGAACTCCGATGCTTTGATCGAGAAAGGGATCCAGAATGGAATGATTTTGAATATCGATTCATTAGTAAAAAACCTTCTCCTACATTTGAATTACCGAGACAAGAACTTTATGCGAGAATGGAAGCCCCAAAGGGAGAATTAGGAATTTTTCTGATAGGGGATCAAAGTGGTTTTCCTTGGAGATGGAAAATTCGCCCGCCGGGTTTTATCAATTTGCAAATTCTTCCTCAATTAGTTAAAAGAATGAAATTGGCTGATATTATGACGATACTAGGTAGCATAGATATCATTATGGGAGAAGTTGATCGTTGAAATGATAATTTATACAACAGAAGTACAAGATATCAATTCCTTTTACAGATTGGAATCTTTAAAAGAGGTCTATGGGATCATATGGATGTTTGTCCCTATTTTGACTCTTGTATTGGGAATCACAATAGGTGTACTAGTAATTGTATGGTTAGAAAGAGAAATATCTGCAGGAATACAACAACGTATTGGGCCTGAATACGCCGGTCCTTTGGGAATTCTTCAAGCTCTAGCAGATGGAACAAAACTGCTTTTCAAAGAGAATATTCTTCCATCTAGAGGAAATACTCGTTTATTCAGTATTGGACCGTCTATAGCAGTCATACCCATTTTACTAAGTTTTTCAGTAATTCCTTTTAGCTCTCGCCTTATTTTAGCCGATCTCAATATCGGTATTTTTTTATGGATTGCCATTTCAAGTATTGCTCCTGTTGGACTTCTTATGTCAGGATACGGATCAAATAATAAATATTCCTTTTTAGGTGGTCTGCGAGCTGCTGCTCAATCGATTAGTTATGAAATACCATTAACTCTATGTGTTTTATCAATATCTCTACGTGCGATTCGTTGAAATATAAACTTTTCTTTTCCCTATTCCTTTCGTTCTAGAAAATAAGCTGAATGGATTGAATAGATATCTTCGTTTTTTATTATCCTTCAGGTTGATAAACTAAATTAGATAGTTATATATGAGTGAAAGAAAGCAGCTTATAAATTCGCAGTAAATTAAACAAAAAAATGGAATCTCATTTCCTATGTACAAGAGTTAAGTGGAAGAAAACGTAAGCGGAACCCCAAGACGGGTTGATTAGTCAATCTAGCTTGAAGCGGGCTCAAAAGATCAACCGTATAGAGGTTTGGCTATCTTTTGTATGGATTCCCAGACATGTATTGCCAAACCAAACGGGGGATTGAACAAAAAAAATGAGTGGATGGTTAGGAACACCAAAATACACAAAGGATTAGTAATGGAGATTATGTAAATTATATAAAACGATATTTCTGGATAACATAAAAAGAATACTAATTGGGGCTTTAAATTAGTAGAAATGAGTAGGCAGTACTTCCCACGATTCCGGTCCAGAGTATGCTCCTATCCACCGATTAAAGTAATGACTATCAGGAACGAAATAATCCTTTACTATTTTTTAGTTTAAGCCCCCATTCGTAGTTTTCTCAAATCAGAAAGAAGAATAGGAACGAAAAAGAAAGAATAAAAAAGATTTCTTTTTTATTCTTTCTTTCATATATATAGAGAGATATAATCCGTGTCAGGATTTATGAGCTAATGTAATGTTTATTTCATTTTTTTCGTAATCGAAAACAATGGGTTGAAATATCTATTGCTATTTCTACAAGAAGTATTTTATTGAAGGCTTAAGTTATTACTCAACAAATAAAAATTGAAATTATTAACGGGCGAGATCAATTCAGAAGCACTTTTTTTATTCTTCATAATATAGCAGACAGAATTCCATTGGTATAATTTTGGACCTTCCAATCAGTTTTTCTCTATCTATTCTACAACCATACGAAGAGAAATAATACGGATTCGGTCCTTAAATTTATTTGTGACCCACGAGGAGCCGTATGAGGTGAAAACCTCATGTACGGTTTTGGACTAGCGATGGAAACAGTGATGTTATCATCGACTAAAATTATCTAACAGTTCAAGTACAGTTGATATAGTTGAGGCGCAATCAAAATATGGGTTTTGGGGATGGAATTTGTGGCGTCAGCCAATAGGGTTTATCGTTTTTCTAATTTCTTCTCTAGCAGAATGTGAGAGATTACCTTTTGATTTACCAGAAGCCGAGGAAGAATTAGTAGCAGGGTATCAAACCGAATATTCGGGTATCAAATTTGGTTTATTTTACGTTGCTTCCTATCTAAATTTATTACTTTCTTCGTTATTTGTAACAGTTCTTTACTTGGGGGGTTGGAATATTTCCATTCCGTACGTATTCGTCCCTGAGCTATTTGAAATAAATAAAATGAATGGAATCTTTGGAACGACAATTGGTATCTTTATTACATTAGCTAAAACTTATTTGTTTTTGTTTCTTTCTATCGCAACAAGATGGACTTTACCTAGGTTAAGAATGGACCAATTATTAAATCTTGGATGGAAATTTCTTTTACCCATTTCTCTCGGTAATCTATTATTAACAACTTCTTTCCAACTTCTTTCACTGTAAAGAAAAAAAGAATACGAGATTCATGACTTGGTTCAAACAAGAGAAAGAAACAAACATAAAATTATTCATAGATATTCACGATATGTTCCCTATGGTAACTGGGTTCATGAATTATGGCCACCAAACAGTCCGAGCAGCAAGGTACATTGGTCAAGGTTTCATGATTACCTTATCCCACGCAAATCGTTTACCCGTAACTATTCAATACCCTTATGAAAAATTAATCACATCAGAGCGTTTCCGCGGGCGAATCCATTTTGAATTTGATAAATGCATTGCTTGTGAAGTATGTGTTCGTGTATGCCCTATAGATCTGCCTGTTGTTGATTGGAAATTTGAAACGGATATTCGAAAAAAACGATTGCTTAATTACAGTATTGATTTCGGAATTTGTATATTTTGTGGTAACTGCGTTGAGTATTGTCCAACAAATTGTTTATCAATGACTGAAGAATATGAACTTTCTACTTACGACCGTCACGAATTGAATTATAATCAAATTGCTTTGGGCCGTTTACCAATGTCAGTAATTGACGATTATACAATTCAAACAATTTTGAATTCGCCTCAAAGAAAAACTGAGTAAGTAAGCCTACTAGTCTATTAACTATTAAAAAGAAATTTCCAATTCTTTTAAGGTTCCGTTTTGGTTTAAGTTAAAAGAATGTTTGGTTTGAATTAAAAGAATGAGGCCTTTCTCTTTGTTTGGTCAATAAATAAAAATTCAATTACAAATTAACCGGTTGATAAGAATTTCGAATTCATTTTTATTGAAAATCTATTAATATATTCGTAATTATTTCGAAATATATAGTTTCAAAAAACAAAATACCCTTTCGAACCGAACAAAAAAAAAACAGAATCAAAAACGAAACTTGTACTTAGATCAATTCACACCTAATAGATTAGGATTTTATTCAATTAGGAACGTATCATAAAAAAAAAATTCCTGGTCGTGTCAATAAGATCATGAAAAGCATTTCGATTTATTTATCTCTTATTTTACATATAATGGATTTGCCTGGACCAATACACGATTTTCTTTTAGTTTTTCTGGGATCGGGTCTTATATTAGGGGGCCTGGGAGTGGTATTACTTACCAATCCAATTTATTCTGCCTTTTCGTTGGGATTGGTTCTTGTTTGTATATCCTTATTCTATATTCTCTCAAATTCTCATTTTGTAGCTGCTGCCCAGCTCCTTATTTATGTGGGAGCCATAAATGTTTTAATCCTATTTGCTGTGATGTTCATGAATGGTTCAGAATATTATAAAGATTTTAATCTGTGGACCATTGGGAATGGCCTTACTTCGTTGGTTTGTACAAGTATTCTTGTTTCGCTAATTACTACTATATTAGATACATCATGGTACGGGATTATTTGGACTACAAGATCAAACCAAATTATAGAACAAGATTTGATAAGTAATAGTCAACAAATTGGAATTCATTTAGCAACAGAT